TTAATCAAACTGAAAGACCCCTTAACTATGAAGGGGCTTAATCAAACGAATCACACTTTTACCACTAAACTATACCCGCTACAATAGGATTATTATATATAAATGAATTTTTGTCCAACAAGAGAATTGAACGTAATCAACCTAGTATCATATACATCTCGACAAAACCACTTATGAAATAATAACATTTCGAATAAAATCAATTGTTCAATAATTCATACATAGTTCATTTTTGTTTATCCTTTTCTCAGAACAAAAAAAAGAAAATAGAAATATTAAACTGAGAATAATCAAGAAAGGATTCATTCGAATCCAAAATGGCCCAGCTAGATACAGAGCCGGGCCGTGGAAATAAAAAAGGGTCTTTCTTTTATTGTATTTTAAATGAATTGAGAGTTATGTATATCTCTTAGATTTGGTTGGAATATTGGAGTGAATTGGAAATATTTCCTGTGAGCTCTTACCCTTTCCTTTCAAATATTTTGTTTGAATATATTGATATTCATCGAAAACCAATTGAATTGAAAACAAAAATTGCTGATAATAATAGTTGTATGCAGTCTCTATATATCATAATAAAAAAAAATCGAAAGAAATATAAATAAAAAAGAAAGATAAATAAAAAAAAAGACTTTGTTCAACCCTTAGGATTTATATTTTTTGCATTGTGTAATGGAGCAAATGAATTCTCTTTTTGAGATTGGGAGAGATGGCTGAGTGGACTAAAGCGTCGGATTGCTAATCCGTTGTACGAATTTTTCGTACCGAGGGTTCGAATCCCTCTCTTTCCGTTGAAGTTGATTATTTCTTTTCTTATTTTATTTAGATTTATCTTCTTATATTTATCTTAACAATGCGAATGAATTTCTTTTCATTAAAAAAAAAAGATAGAGCCAAAAAAGTAGATAAATACATAAGAAGAACATTTCAAAATGAAGTAATAAAAAACCTTCTTTTTTTATTCTTCACGTCCAGGATTACGTCCTGGATCATTAGATAGGAATCCGAAAATGAAGAGAGAAACAAAAAAGATCACCACCGTATAAACAAATAGTTTTAGAGTAAGCATTCTACAATCTCCAAGATTTTTTGATTTTTTTTTGGAAAAAAGAAAATAGATTCTCCATTTTTATACCACATATCCTATTTTGACACCAAAAAATAAAGTGATTGATTTGATCAAAAAGAAACGAATCCCAACAAATTCATTTTTCATTAAGATGAAGAGTCGGGTATTTGATTACCAAAATTTGTCTACCCCTCTCTAATACTTATCTGATACCTTATTCGAATTTTTTCGAATAATCCTCAATTTTTCTAGGATAGTATTCAAGATCTCAGCGAAAACTTACAGCAGCTTGCCAAACAAAGGCTAAGAGAAGAAAGAGTACAGGAATTACTGGCATAAAATCTACGATTGGACTCAAAAAAGCGTACGCTTCAGGCAATTTTGCAGAGAAAAAACTATTTGAATAAAGAGCAGAGTTAAGACAGATACAGATCAAACTAAATATATTAAGCATAAGAAACATTTTGATGTTGAAGGTAATTTTATTTTTATTCAGTATTTATTCAATAATTGAATGAATTAATCGATTTGAAATTCATTCATATATTTTATACATATATTTCATATATTATAATTATTATAATGAACATTCTCAGTTGATTATTTTATTGAATTTAGATTCGAATGAAATTCAGTTTTCCATCATTTCTAATCTTACTTTTATAATTTAGAGAGAGGATTGTCTTTCATAAATATTATATCTTGAATAAGATATTTCATCTTTCAATATCAATTTAAATAAACAAGTAAATCAAAGAAAAAATCAATAATATTAGACAAATCAAATTCTTTTTTTGAATTCACCTAACCTAATCAAAAAAATGAAATAGAATAAGAAAGAAGACTTTCTTTCATATACTCTCTTACTTGAAATTCGAGATAATGATCGATTATAATCAAAATCAAATCTATTCTGTAGACCTTTCTATTGTCTATTGAATGGAAATAGAAATGGGGCGTAGCCAAGCGGTAAGGCAACGGGTTTTGGTCCCGCTATTCGGAGGTTCGAATCCTTCCGTCCCAGGGTATATCTATTTGATAAGAGTTTATCTATAAGAATCAAAATTACCCTATTTTAATTTGACGTTGAACAACTTATTATGAAGTTCAGATTTGAATATGATAGATAAAGAGAATGTGATTCGTCTTTTGAATCATTCTTTTCTGAATCATCATATATTTTTTCAAAAATCAAAAAGTGGAATTGATACTAATTCAATCAATTTCAATCAATTAAATAAAAGAATCAAACCTATTTGAATGTTCCTGCTATTTTAGAATTTCCTTGAAAAGATAAAGGGTGCTAAACCTACAGGAACTGTTCATGATATTTCAAAGAGGTCAGGTTTTCTTTTACATAACTTCGAACCTTGGTTTCATCAAATGGAATTCAATTTCAATTAATAAAAGAAAAAAAAAAGAGGGTGTGTA